CGTGGTGGGGGAGAAAATCACCCGTTTGGTTGAGTACGCTACTAAAAATTTTCTTCCTCTTATTATAGTATGTGCTTCTGGGGGGGCGCGTATGCAAGAAGGAAGTTTGAGTTTGATGCAAATGGCTAAAATTTCTTCTGCTTTATATGATTATCAATCAAATAAAAAGTTATTCTATGTACCAATTCTTACATCTCCTACTACAGGCGGGGTGACTGCAAGTTTTGGTATGTTGGGGGATATCATTATTGCCGAACCCAATGCCTATATTGCATTTGCGGGTAAAAGAGTCATTGAACAAACATTGAATAAAACAGTACCTGAAGGTTCACAAGCGGCTGAATATTTATTTCAGAAGGGCCTATTCGATCTAATCGTACCACGTAATCCTTTAAAAAGTGTTCTGAGTGAGTTATTTCAGCTCCACGCTTTCTTTCCTTTGAACCAAAATTCAATAGAGCATTAAGTTCCTTTTTTAATTGTAGCAAACAAATAGTTAGTTTATCAGAATCCAAGTAAAACTAATATGAATGGGGTTTCTTTGGTGACATAAGATCTAAATTGTAGAAAGGATCAAAAGTTGCGGATCTTTTTTATCTATATTCTTAATTACTAATTAAGTTAATAAGTTAAGAGGCCTCTATCAACAAGAAAAAAGAGTGAAGTCTTCTTTTCGTGAAACTAGTAAAATAACAAAAATTTTGTTCTACGTCTTACGTATGTATATAGAATCCAAATATATAATATAGAAACTATAGATATGATAGATATAGTTTTGTACCTTTCTATATCTCTCGAGAATCCCATTTTTTTTTGACTAATAATCCCCTTTTTGGATAGGATTCTAACACGAATCTTTCGAGAATTTGGAATAAGCTTTTTCTTTATTAAATGAAAATGATTAGAAGACGGGAGCAAAAGACGAATAAAAAAAGAAAGGCGATTATCCTACATATCTTTTACATATCTTTCAGATGAATAAGTACATTCTTTCTATACTAACTTAGATATATACTTAGATCTATACTCATTAAAATTCGAAATTAATAGTTCATTTAATAATTCAAATAATAATTAGAATTTCGAATTATAATTAATATAAGATAAGATATCTTTATAAATATAAATACAAATAACAGATACAAATCGTAAATTGAGGTATTCTTTATATGACAACTTTCGACTTTCCCTCTGTTTTGGTCCCTTTAGTAGGCCTAGTTTTTCCGGCAATGGCAATGGCTTCTTTATCTCTTCATGTTCAAAAAAATAAGACTGTTTAGATCTGACAGGCCCAACTCTCCTCCATTTTTTTTCAAAGCAAGACTTGTATCATAACGCAGATATCTATTTAGCGGAAAAAGGTCGAACATAAAGTATGGGCTCTTAGGTTTGTAGAAAGATGATATGGTGGTAAAGGAATTCTATATATTTGAAAAAATATCAGGATCACCGAATGGCTGAACTGTAAAGTCGGTGTATCTAGATGTATATTGATGGGATCATACGAAGGGTCTGGTTTTATTTTAGATCTAACCAATTTGATAAATTACTTTTCTTTTACAGGTTCACGTCAAACGAGTACTAGTTGATGGGAGTTACTTCGGAAACAAAAAGAGTAAAGTTTAGGGTATTCTTTCAATTCCAATAAAACGAAACCAGATCAAGTATGAGTTGTCGATCAGAACATATATGGATACAACCTATAACGGGGTCGCGAAAAACAAGTAATTTCTGCTGGGCCATTATCCTTTTTTTAGGTTCATTAGGATTCTTATTGGTTGGAACTTCCAGTTATCTTGGGAGAAACTTGATCTCTTTATTTCCATCTCAGCAAATCCTTTTTTTTCCACAAGGGATTGTGATGTCTTTCTATGGGATCGCGGGTCTCTTCATTAGCTCCTATTTGTGGTGCACAATTTCGTGGAATGTGGGGGGTGGTTATGATCGATTCGATAGAAAAGAAGGAATGGTGTGTATTTTTCGTTGGGGATTCCCTGGAAAAAATCGCCGCATCTTCCTCCGATTTTTTATAAAGGATATTCAGTCCATCAGAATAGAAGTTAAAGAGGGTATTTATGCACGCCGTGTCCTTTATATGGATATCAGAGGCCAGGGGGCCATTCCCTTGACTCGTACTGATGAGAATGTTACTCCACGGGAAATTGAACAAAAAGCTGCCGAATTGGCCTATTTCTTGCGTGTACCCATTGAAGTATTTTGAGAAATTGGCTGAGAAAATGAATGCTTTATCAGCAGGAAGGAAAAACTAAAGAATCCCTCTTTTCTTTTCTATACCATAATCCATTTGATAATGATAACTAGTCAATTTCTGTATTAGTTTGCCACTACTTTTTGATCATCACAATATTCTTCAGAAAATTCCCTCCATTTTTTGATTCCGGACTCTGAGTAGTCAGTGACAATTTTTCAAAATTTAGGATATTTTGATATAATGATAGAAACGAATATTCATTACTTAAACAAAGTGGTTCGTTCATCGAAAAGGGGATACTTGCTTTGAATTTGACCAATTGCGATATCCGGAAACAGTCTTTTTTGTTTATTATTTTAATTCGAAGTGGATTCTTAATCTATTTCTGTATTGTATTCTTTCTACATTCAAAGACTAACTGCAAAATCACAAATAAAAAACACAGTGAATAGATTCATAGGTTCCATACTTTGGAATAGAACTCATGCTTGAGAGAACTATTGGATCGCGTAAAGTCAACGAATGGGAGCGGTTCATTAAAAATTACTAGACGAGATGCAAAAATGGCAAAAAAAAAAAATAAAGCATTCACTCCTCTTTTATATCTTGCATCTATAGTATGTTTGCCCTGGTGTATTTCTCTGTCATTTACTAAAAGTCTGGAATCTTGGGTTACTTATTGGTGGAATACTAGGAAATCTGACATTTTTTTGACTGAAAGTCAAGAAAAGAGTATTCTAGAAAAATTAATAGAATTAGAGGAAATCCTTCTCTTGGAGGAAATGATCAAGGAATACTCGGAAACACATCTACAAAACCTTCGTATAGGAATCCACAAAGAAACGCTCCAATTAATCAAGATACACAACGAGGATCGTATCCATACGATTTTGCACATCTCGACAAATATAATATGTTTCGTTATTCTAAGTGGTTTTTCTTTTTGGGGTAATGAAGAACTTGTTATTCTTAACTCTTGGGCTCAGGAATTCCTATATAACTTAAGTGACACAATAAAAGCTTTTTCGATTCTTTTATTAACAGATTTATGTATCGGATTCCATTCGCCCCACGGTTGGGACCTAATGATTGGCGTTGTCTACAAAGATTTTGGATTTGTTCATAATGATCAAATTATATCTGGTCTTGTTTCTACTTTTCCAGTAATTCTAGATACTATATTTAAATTTTTTATTTTTCGTTATTTAAATCGTGTTTCTCCGTCACTTGTAGTGATTTATCATTCAATGAATGATTAAAAAAGGACCTACTTAGTTCAATTAGAATGTTTCTTAACTTGTAGTTGTACATAAGCAAAGCAGGTAAAATAATACGGATTCTCTCTTTTTCTACCCATCCCAAAGATTTATTCTATATATATTTTTTTACTATATTATTTATTCTATTCCAGTAAAATTCTTCCAGTAAATAGCAGAATCGCGGATAGGGAACTAGATTAGCGACCTACCAAATTTATTGTAGACAGTTTCGGGATCAATGGTTGGACCATGCAAACTATAAAGACTTTTTATTGGATAAAAGAACAAATTACTCGATCCATTTCCGTATCGCTCATGATATATATCATAACTTGGCCATCCATTTCAAGTGCATATCCCATTTTTGCACAGCAGGGTTATGAAAATCCACGAGAAGCGACTGGGCGTATTGTATGTGCCAATTGCCATTTAGCTAATAAGCCCGTGGATATTGAAGTTCCCCAGGCAGTACTTCCAGATACTGTATTTGAAGCAGTTGTTCGAATCCCTTATGATATGCAACTAAAACAAGTTCTTGCTAATGGTAAAAAGGGCGCTTTGAATGTGGGGGCTGTTCTTATTTTACCGGAGGGTTTTGCATTAGCTCCTGCCGATCGGATTTCCCCCGAGATGAAAGAAAAGATAGGCAATCTGTCTTTTCAGAGCTATCGCCCCAATCAACAAAATATTCTTGTGATAGGACCCGTTCCTGGTCAGAAATATAGTGAAATCACTTTTCCTATCCTTTCCCCCGACCCCGCTACTAAGAAAGAGATTCACTTCTTAAAATATCCTCTATACGTAGGCGGAAACAGGGGAAGGGGTCAGATTTATCCCGACGGGAGCAAAAGTAACAATACAGTTTATAATGCTACAGCAGCAGGTATAGTAGGTAAAATAATACGAAAAGAAAAAGGGGGTTATGAAATAACCATAGCGGATGCATCGGATGGACGTCAAGTGGTTGATATTATTCCTCCAGGGCCAGAACTTCTTGTTTCAGAAGGCGAATCTATCAAATTGGATCAACCGTTGACGAGTAATCCTAATGTGGGTGGATTTGGTCAGGGAGACGCAGAAATAGTACTTCAAGACCCCTTACGTGTCCAAGGCCTTTTGTTCTTCTTGGCATCTGTTATTTTGGCGCAAATCTTTTTGGTTCTTAAAAAGAAACAGTTCGAGAAGGTTCAATTGTCAGAAATGAATTTCTAGACTCGCGGATTTATCGACATTGAGTTCATAACGTAAAAAGAACAAAAATTTTGTGACGATTCTCTATGATAAAAAAATTGCATTATGAAAAGTTTTTTATACTCGTTTTCTACTAGATGTCGGGAATTCCTTGTACCGAATTCCTAGTTATAGTATGTAGATTCTGAAGAAAACAGTTTGACTTTCTTTTTGTAATCCAAATTGGGGTGGTATAGTTATGTTCCTATTATCACATTTCCATGTCATAAAATTCATCAATATCAATAATGTTTTCTATTCGAATCAAATGAAATTCGACTAGATACTAGACTAGACAT